AGTTAATAGTATACCACTTCTACGAATAGCTCGTAATGCTGCGTCTCTTCCGAGACCGGGACCTTTTATCATGACTTCTGCTCGTTGCATACCTTGATCAACTACTGTACGAATAGCATTTGCTGCAGCAGTTTGAGCGGCAAAGGGTGTCCCTCTTCTCGTACCCTTGAATCCACAAGTACCGGCCGAGGACCAGGAAACCACCCGCCCCCGCACATCTGTAACTGTGACTATGGTATTATTGAAACTTGCTTGAACATGAATAACTCCCTTTGGTATTCTACGTGCACTCTTACGTGAACCAATACGTACATTCCTACGTGAACCAGTTCTCGGTATAGCTTTTGCCATATTGTATCATCTCATAAATATGAGTCAGAAATATATGGATATATCCATTTTATGTCAAAACAGATTTCTTATTTGTACATTGAGCCCTTTAGCGGGTCTGATTATCCTTGTCTTTGTTTATGTCTCGGGTTGGAACAAATTACTATAATGCGCCCCCGCCTACGGATTAGTCGACATTTTTCACAAATTTTGCGAACGGAAGCTCTTATTTTCATATTTGTCATTCCTTATCTTAATTCTTTTTTGGTAGAAAATAAGTTTCTTGAAATTTTGCATCTCGAATCGTATCGAATAAAAATGACCTAATCTTTCGAATCCTTGTTTCGGAGTCGATAAATTATACGTCCTCTGGTTGAATCATAACGACTTACTTCAATTTTGACTTTATCTCCTGGCAGTATCCGTATAAAACTACGTCGGATCTTTCCTGAAACGTAACCTAGAATCAGATCTTCATTATCTAACCGAACTCGGAACATGCCATTGGGAAGCGATTCAGTAATTAAACCTTCATGAATCCATTTTTGTTCTTTCATTTCAGGTAAAGCCCCCCTGAAGTATCAATTAATGGAGGAAAGACGATATTAGACAACTCACCCCCTTTCTTTTTTTTTTTACAAATAGGAAGAGGTTTCGGATCCCATTTGGATATTAAATGGATTACCATATATAACACAAAATTTCTCCACCGATTCGTTCTAGTCGAGCCTCCCGGTCTGTCATTATACCCCGAGAAGTAGAAAGAATTACAATTCCCATCCCACCTAAAATTCTAGGAATTCGTTGAGAGTTAGAATAGATTCGTAAACCGGGTCTACTGATCCGTTTTAAATTTAAAAAATTTCTATAGGGTCTTTTCCCATTCCTTCTATGTCGAAGGGTTAAAACCAAAAAATATTTGTTTTTTTCTCGATGTTTTCTGACGTTTTCGATAAAACCCTCTCGGAAAAGTATTTTAACAATATTTTCGGTAATATTAGTAGATGCTATGCGAACAACTCTTTTTCTATCCATATCAGCATTTCGTATAGAGGTTATTATCTCAGCAATAGTGTCTCTACCCATGATGAACTAAAATTATTGGTGTCTCAAAATTGGATATAATCAACATGTTTTTCTTTTTTTTTTTTATTGATTTATGAATAGGAATTTTGCAAGGTATATGCGTGAGACACAATCTATGAATTAATCTAGTTCTTAATCTATTTCTTTCAAATACCCCAAAGATATCACGATCTCATTTTATTTTATAATACCTCGGGAGCTAATGAAACTATTTTAGTAAAATTCAATTTTCTCAATTCACGGGGGATTGCCCCAAAAATTCGAGTTCCTTTTGGATTTCCTTCTTGATCAATCACAACTGCAGCATTGTCATCATATCGTATTATCATACCGCTGTCACGTTTTAGTTCTTTACAGGTACGAACAATTACAGCTCTCACTACTTCTGATTTTTCTAGGGGCATATTTGGTACTGCTTCTTTAATCACAGCAACAATAACGTCACCAATATCAGCATATCGACGATTACTAGCTCCTATGATTCGAATACACATCAATTCTCGAGCCCCGCTGTTATCCGCTACATTTAAATGGGTCTGAGGTTGAATCATATCAAATTTTTTGTTTATTCTTCCAATGCAAAGGATGAAGAAAATAAAAGAAATATTGTTTGTCCAAAAAAAGAAACCTGCGTTTTTGTTTCATCCCTAAGATTCATCTCTGTCGGTTCTACATTTTTATCCCGAAATAATAAATTGAGTTCGTATAGGCATTTTAGATGCTGCTATTAAAATAGCCCTTCTAGCTATATTTTCGGTTACTCCACCCATTTCATATAGTATTCGCCCCGGTTTAACAACAGCTACCCAATATTCAGGGGATCCTTTCCCCGAACCCATACGTGTTTCAGCAGGTCTTACTGTAACTGGTTTGTCTGGAAATATACGGACCCATATTTTTCCACCACGGCGTGCATTTCGTGTCATTGCTCGTCGACCTGCTTCGATTTGTCTAGATGTGATCCAAGCAGGTTCAAGTGCCTGAAGAGCATATTTACCGAAACAAATATGATTACCTCGATAAGATATTCCCTTCATTCTTCCTCTATGTTGTTTACGGAATCTAGTTCTTTTGGGGTTATAGTTGATGGTTGTTTCAGAATTCCATCTCTACTACAGAACTGGACGTGAGAGTTTCTTCTCATCCAGCTCCTCGCGACTAAAAGGATTCAAAATTGAATTTCAATTAATTTGAATAGATATTTGAATAGATAAGATATTAGTAGATATTAGAACATTTTTATAAAAAAAAATGTTTCTAATGTGCTAATAAATCTTGATTTTCTTTTGTCCTTTATCCAAAAAAAAAGAAAGTTTTCGCGGGCGAATATTTACTCTTGCAATCTCTATTTCAGTCGTAGCACTTGCTCATGACTTCTCAGAATAGATGAATTGATTTCCGGTTCATTTCGCCATCCCGACTAGTGAATCAGTAAGATTCATTTGTTCAATAAAATCTTTTGCATTCACAGGTTACATCGTTCCCACCGCTTCGTATTTAATGGTTAGGTCAGAATTCTACAACGGAGCTCATAATCTAATTTATTCTTGAGTCAACCTTCTTAGTCTTTATTGGCTCGAAGCTCTTGATTTTTTTCTTCTATAACTATAAGAAGGATTCATTTAATGTTTCATTATGGATGAATCAATTAGTATTGATGCTTTATTACACTGTCTTTTATGAGATGACTCATAGACCTTACATATTGGAATTCTATATCATTGATATTCTTTTTCTTTCTTTCTCTCATCCTTCCATTTATCCACACCTTTCTTCTGTATTTTACTTTCAACTTAGAATTCAAGTTTATTCAAAAAAAATTCAGTTGCTACAAAGATATGATCGATTTCTCATATCTTGACTGGTTCTTTAGATCCAGATAATACGAAGTGATGAGTTGGTTTTCATACTACCGGGCTGGTCTTTTTTTAATCCTAACCCTAAAAAAAACCAACGAGTCACACACTAAGCATAGCAATTATATGAAAAGTTCAATCGAATTTTTATTCAACCCTATAGAATTAAGAATTAGAATTGCTTGCGTTGATTGGCCAGAAAAAGAATTAAAGTTTTCTTATTCTTCTTCCTTGTCTATAAAAATCCAAATTTTGATGCCTAATACCCCATAGATAGTCCGAACTGTATAGCAACAATAATCAATTTTAGCTCGAATAGTTTGTAGGGGAACTCTACCCTCTCTGATCCATTCGACACGTGCAATTTCTTTTCCGTCGATACGACCTGCAATTTGTACTTGAATTCCTTTTGTATCTGCTTGTTCAGTTAATTCAATAGCCTTTTTCATTGCTTTTCGAAATGAAACTCTATTCTTTAATTGTCCGGCTATAAATTCCGCAAGAATATTAGGATTTCCGTAAGGTTTTGCAATTCTTGTGATAGCAATGTTAAGTTTTCGGTTCACATAATGAAATTCTTTTTGTAGATTCATCTGTAATTCTTCGATTCCTTGCGGTTTACTTTCGATTAATAACTTTGGGAATCCCATAAAGATTATGACCTGGATCAAATCGATTCTTTTTTGAATCTCTATACGTGCAATTCCCTCGGCGCCGGAGGATATTCTCATATTTTTTTGTACATAATTTTTTATAAAATCTCTTATTTTTTGATCTTCTTGTAGACCCTCAGAATAATTTTTTGGTTGTGCAAACCAAAGAGAATGATGACTTTGGGTTGTACCAAGTCTGAAACCAAGTGGATTTATTTTTTGTCCCATACTACCCCACTACTATACATATCGTGATATACCATAGTTGTCTTTTTCCATCTAGGTTTTTTTAATGAATATAGTGATACAAATTCATATTCATCTAAAGATATATCTTTCACTACAATAGTTATATGGCAGGTAGTTCTTTTTATCGCATAGCTACGTCCTCGAGCTCGAGGTTTAAATTTCTTCGCGGTAGTACCTTCGTTAACCTCAGCTTTACTAATTATTAAATTGGCTTCGTCGGAACCCAGAATGGAACCAGCATTTGTTGCTGCAGAATAAACCAATTTAAAAATTGGATAACATGCTCTATAGGGCATGAGTTCTAGTATCATAAGTGTTTCCTCATAGGAACGTCCGCGAATTTGATCAATTACTCTTCTTGCTTTGTCTGCAGATATAGATATATGTCGACCTAACGCGTATACTTCCGTTTTTTTCTTCCGTATGCTACCTAGCGGACGCAGAGGAGGGTAGTCTTCCGTTTTTTTCCTGTTTAGTATCCTATTTAAAAAATTTGACATAAGGTTTCTCTCCTACTAATGAATCATAAGTATCTATCCAGATTTTTTTAAGATGAGATTAACGACGAGATTTATTATCACTTTTTGCATGTTCTCGGAAATTTAAAGTAGGTACAAATTCTCCCAATTTGTGACCTACCATACGATCTGTTATATAAATAGGCAAATGCTCCTTACCATTATGAATAGCAATCGTATGGCCGATCATTGTGGGTATAATGGTAGATGCCCGGGACCAAGTTACTATTATTTCTTTTTCTGCTTTTTTATTAAGCTTATCAATTTTTTTTAATAGATGATTGGCTACAAAAGGATTTTTTTTTAGT